TGTGGAAAATATAAATCTGCTGGGAAATAGTGTGATTGAGGGGTTTTAGTTAAGGGGGATTTATTTTTATGTATTTTTTCTAATACTAATATTTAAGTTTTATTTTTGTGGACTACTAGAATGGATAAAAGCCTCTAAAGGAAGTTTTGTTTTCCTTCTTTTTAATGTTTTTGGGGTTTGGCATTGAATTTGAGGTGGGGGAAAGGGGGTTTGGTAAGTGAATATTCAGTAATTGATGAGATTTATGTCTAACAAGCATGAATAGTTAGCCTTCCGGGCTTGGGTTATGTGGATAAATGATTCTTAACTAGAAAGTTCGGCTACATTATGTGCTGACCTTCATGCCTTGACGGCTATGTTGAGTGATAGCATCCTAAAAAATAAAAATACCAAATGTCAGTAATCTCAGTTATGTTGGTCCTGGGCTGATTAGACCCGTTACCATCGAGATGTCTTATTTAAGGGGAACGTATGGACGATAAAGCAATTGATGGCCCTGAAGTAAGAACCAGATGTCTGATAAAGTTTCACATTAGTTACCCCCAAGTTTAATGGGCACAGAGCAAGAAGAGGGGGACTGGTGGGCGGGTTGTTGGTTTCACGGAGGATGGTAGAAAAAGAGACCAAATGGGGTAGGGGATAGTCATATGGAAGAGAAAGGTTTATGACTTAATGGTGTATGTCTAATAACACAGATGAGTCTATGAAACATTATTTTAATGTGGTATTTAATATTCATGGTGTAAAGAGTTTATAATTAGGTTGGTTGGAATGTCCTAGTTCATTGATTTAGTTTACATGCTTATATGCTAGGGGAAAGTAATTTAATGTACGATATACATTAATGTTTTAATGTACTATGTAATTTTATGTACTGTTCAAGAAGTAGTTTAATTAGAATGTCAGCTTTGGGTGCTGATGGTGGGGAAGATTAACTCCTTCTTCTTGATGTCCTGAGAAGAATTATTCTTCATTTTTGGTTTACAAGACCAAAGTAATTTTTATACTATCGGGACATTAGTTTCATTTTAGTATTTTGTCTTCGATGATTCCGGAAATTGGTATTAGGATCAGGATAATTGAGAAATAGCTGATGGAGGCTAGTTGGCCAATAATAATGAATGGGTGTTCGACGGGTTGGCCTCCAATTCATGTTAGGATAAGGAGGTTTGCTACTAGAATTCAATAAAGGGTTTGTGTAATTGGGCGGAATGTAAGGCTGCGTTGTTTTGAGGTGTGTAGAAATGGAAGAAGAGCTAAGATTAGGATTGATAATACTAGGGCTACTACGCCTCCTAGTTTGTTAGGGATGGAACGTAGGATGGCGTAGGCGAATAGGAAGTACCATTCTGGTTTAATATGGGGTGGAGTGTTTAAAGGGTTGGCGGGTGAGTAGTTATCTGGATCTCCTAAGAGGTCTGGAAAGAATAGAACTAGGGATATTAGGAGTACAAGTAGAATAAACATTCCTAGTAGGTCTTTAATTGTATAGTAAGGGTGAAATGGGATTTTGTCGGCATCGGAGTTTAGTCCTGTTGGGTTGTTTGATCCGGTTTCGTGGAGGAATAGTAGGTGCACAATTGCTAGGGCTGCAATGATAAAGGGGAGGATGAAATGGAATGCGAAAAAACGTGTTAGGGTTGCTTTATCTACTGAGAAGCCGCCTCAGATTCATTCTACTAAGGTTGTTCCGATGTAGGGGATAGCTGAGAGGAGGTTAGTAATGACTGTAGCACCTCAGAAAGATATTTGTCCTCATGGAAGTACGTATCCTATGAATGCGGTTGCTATTACTGCGAATAGAAGAATTACTCCGATGTTTCATGTTTCTAGGAAGGTGTAAGATCCGTAGTACATTCCTCGTCCTACGTGAAGGAATAGGCAGATGAAAAATATAGAGGCTCCGTTAGCGTGTATATATCGAATTAGTCATCCGTAGTTGACGTCTCGGCAGATATGGGTTACTGATGAGAATGCTGTTATTGTGTCGGATGTGTAATGTATTGCTAGGAATAATCCTGTGATAATTTGTACGATAAGGCACATGCCAAGGAGAGAGCCGAAGTTTCATCATGATGAGATGTTGGATGGAGTAGGTAGGTCGATGAATGTGTGGTTAATAATTTTGAGTAGTGGGTGAGTTTTTCGGATGTTTGTCATTAGTAGTTTCTATAGTTGAATTACAACGATGATTTTTCATGTCATTGGTCACAGTTAAATGCTGTGTAGGAATAATGACAAATTATATGTTTATTTTAAGTTTATTATTTTTAACTGGTTGTTTAGGTTTAGCATTAAAGCCTTCGCCAATTTATGGTGGTTTTGGTTTAATTATTAGTGGGTGTATTGGGTGTTTAATAGTTTTAGGTTTAGGTGGGTCATTTTTAGGTTTAATAGTATTTTTAATTTATTTAGGTGGGATGATAGTTGTATTTGGTTATACAACTGCTATGGCTACTGAAGAGTATCCGGAGACTTGAGGTTCTAATTGGTTAATTTTTAGTTTTTTAATTTTAGGCCTTTTTATAGAGTTGGTATTATTTTATTTGCTTAGTTTATATGATGAGGTTGAGTTGGTTGATCTTGATGGTTTAGGTGATTGGTTGATGTACGAGGTTGATGATATTGGAGTGATGTTGGAGGGGGGGGTAGGAGTAGCAGCTATATATAGTTGTGCTACTTGAATGATGGTAGTAGCAGGGTGGTCTTTATTTGCAGGGATTTTTATTATTATTGAAATCACTCGGGACTAATGATGTATAGGGTGAAGATTAGTGAAATTGTGACTAGGAAGGAGAGGAAATATAGTTTTACTAATCCTTTTTGATTAGATATTATTTGGGATATGTAAGTGTGTGTAATTGAGGTGGATTTTGGGATTGAATTTTCTAATCAAGTCGAGTCTAAGAGGTTAGAGGATATTTTGTGGCTTGAATTGAGGGTTTTTTGTGGGATAATTCGATGGATAATTGATGGAAAATATCCTAATGAGGTTGAGAATGATATGGGTTTGGAAGTAGTTTTTATAGAGAATTTTAGGGTCAGGTTGTTTAGTTCTAGGGCTATAGCGAATCCTAAGATTGAAACAAGTAAAGCTGTAATTTTGAGGTATCATGGTATTGTAAGTACGGGGATGCTAGTTGGGGGGATGTTGAGTGAGATAAGGAAGCCAGCGAAAATGCTTCCTAAAGCTAGGCGTTTAATTGGGTTGATAAGGTCTGGATTACTTTCGTCTATAATAATCAGTGGTGAATAACGTGGTTTTGTTATTGTAACAAAATAGATGATTCGTATGCTGTATATGGCTGTTATGGATGTGGCGATTAGAGTAATTATTAGGGCTCAGGCGTTGGTGTTGCACGTGTTGATGGATTCAATAATAAGATCTTTTGAGTAGAAGCCTGTGAGGAAAGGTATTCCGGTTAGGGCTAGGCTGCCGATGATGAAGCAAGATGATGTGAATGGTATTGTTTTTAGTATATTGCCTATTTTTCGAATGTCTTGTTCGTCGTTTAAGTTATGAATAATTGATCCTGAACATATAAATAGTATGGCTTTGAAAAATGCATGGGTACAGATATGTAGGAAGGCTAGGTGAGGTTGGTTAATTCCTAATGTTACTATTATTAGGCCTAGTTGGCTGGATGTTGAAAAAGCTACGATTTTTTTGATGTCGTTTTGGGTGAGAGCACAGATTGCTGTAAATAATGTTGTTAGGGCTCCAAGGCATATTATGGCTGTTAGGATAGTGCTGTTATTTGAAGTTAGTGGGTGAAATCGAATTATTAGGAAGATGCCTGCTACAACTATAGTGCTTGAATGTAGTAGGGCGGAGACGGGAGTTGGACCTTCTATGGCTGATGGGAGTCATGGGTGGAGGCCGAATTGGGCTGATTTTCCTGTGGCTGCAATTAGAAGTCCTGAAAGTGGTACTAGGTCGTTGCTGTTGGTTAAGAAGATTTGTTGAAGTTCTCAGGAGTTTATATTTAGGCAGAATCAGGTTATAGCTAAGATGAAGCCTACGTCTCCGATTCGGTTATACAAAATTGCTTGTAGGGCTGCTGTGTTGGCGTCTGCGCGGCCATATCATCATCCAATAAGTAGGAAGGATATGATTCCTACTCCCTCCCATCCGATGAAAAGTTGAAATAGGTTGTTAGCTGATGTTAAAATTAATATAGTAATTAAGAATAGTATTAGGTATTTGATGAATCGGTTGATATGAGGGTCTGAATGTATATATCAGGAGGAAAATTGTATAATGGATCAGGTTACAAATAGGGCTACGGATAGAAATAGAATTGAGAAATAATCAATTTTGAAGCTTATTGTGAGTTTTACAGAATTTACGGTGATTCAATGTCAGTTAGAGATTATATATTCTGTGTTATAGTGAAAAAATAGGAGTAGGGGTAGGAGGCTTAGGAAAAATGAGAATTTAATTGTTGAGGTGGCATATGAAGGGTAGTTAATAAATTTAATGAAATTAGTCATAGGAATGATGATGGGTGTTGAAAGCATAATTAGGATTATAAGGATTGAGGTTGTTATTATGTTAATTACTTTTATTTGGAGTTGCACCAAGATTTTTGGTTCCTAAGACCAATGGATTACTTCTATCCTATAAAAGTAAGAAAGCCATATTTTTAAATATGGTGGCATGAATTAGCAGTTCTTGCATACTTTCTTGGTAGGCAAAGAGTTTTATCTCTTGTTATTAGATTCACAGTCTAATGTTTTTTGTAAACTATGTCTACATAATGTTAGGCCTGTAATGAGTTTTGGGTTGGTTGTAAGTAGGATAAGTGGGATGATATGGAGGGCTATAAGTGTTAATTCTCGTGTGTGAGAGGGTTGTAGGTTGTTTATATGGTTAGTTAATTTGCCTCGTTGGGTTGTAATAATTATGTATATTGTATATATTCCTGTGATGACAATATTAATTGCTATAAGAATAATGGAAGGGTTCGATCAGGAAAATATTGATATTACAATAAATAATTCTCCTACAAGATTGATTAGTGGTGGTAGGGCTAGGTTAGCTAGGCTTGCTATTAGTCATCATGTAGCTATTAATGGGAAAATTATTTGTAGGCCTCGGGCTATAATTATAGTTCGACTGTGGATTCGTTCATAGTTGGTGTTTGCTAGGCAGAATAGAAGAGATGAGGTTAGACCATGTGCAATTATTAAAACTGTGGCTCCTATGAAGCTTCATGGTGTTTGAATTATAATGGCTGCAATAACTAGGGCTATGTGGCTAACGGATGAATAAGCGATTAATGATTTTAGGTCTGTTTGGCGGAGACAGATAGAGCTAGTTATTACTATACCTCAGAGTGAGAGTATAATGAATGGATAGGCTATGTTTTTTGTTAGTGGGTCTAAGATTATTGAGATTCGTATTATGCCGTAGCCGCCTAGTTTTAGAAGAATTGCCGCTAAGATCATAGAGCCTGCGATTGGGGCTTCTACGTGGGCTTTTGGTAATCATAAGTGGACGCCATATAATGGTATTTTGATTAGAAATGCTATTATGCATGCTAGTCATAAAATGTTGTTAGATCATGTTGGATCTAGTGAGTGTGTTGTTAGTGAAAGAATTAGGAAATTTAGGGTTCCTATTGAGTTTTGGATTGAGATAAGAGCGATTAAGAGGGGGATGGAACCTACTAAGGTATAAAACAGGAAATAGATTCCTGCGTTTAGTCGTTCGGTTTGATTTCCTCATCGTGTAATAATGATTAGTGTAGGGATTAGGGTGGCTTCGAATAAGATATAAAATAGGATTAGTTCGGTTGCAGAAAATGTTATAATAAGTAATGTTTGGAGGCTAATAAGTATAGAGATATATAGTTTTTGGTGAGTTGCACATTCTTTTTTTATATGATTTTGACTGGCTAACACTATTAATGGAAGTAGTCAGGTTGTTAAGATAATTAGTGGAGTGGATAAAGGATCTGAGGAAAATGTAATTGAGAAGTTTAAGTGGTTTTCGTCGTTTTGTCATAGTAGAGTTAGGCTTAATAGGCTTACTAGGAAACTGTATGAGGTTACGTTTGTTCAGACTTTTTTATTTTCTGACAGTCATGTAAGTGGAATGAGTATGAGAGATGGAATGATAATTTTTAGCATTGTAGAAGGTTAAGGTTTTGTACGTAGTCAGTTCCATAGGTGTTGGATACTTTTACTAGAAGGGCTAGTCCTACTGCTGCTTCGCAGGCAGCGAATACAAGGATAGTGATTGGGATGGGCATGGAAATCATGGAATTGGAGTTTAGTGTTGATATTGAGGTCATGATGAATAGGGATAATATTATTCCTTCTAGACATAGAAGTGTAGATATGAGATGGGAGCGAAATACTAGGGTGCCTAGAAGTGAAAGAGTGAATGCTAGAGTTAAGTTAAGAAAAGCAGATGTCATTATTGGTAATTATGATTGTTATCATAATCTAATGAGTCGAAATCATTAATTTTGTTTAAACTAATTACCAGTTATTCTGTTCATTCTAGTCCTTTTTGTGTCCATTCGTAACTTAGACCTAGGGCCAGGATAGTAACTAGAATAAAGGCTGTTGTTATTATTGTGGAAATGCTAGTTGTTTGAATTGCTCATGGAAGGGGAAGTAGGAGAGCAATTTCTAGATCAAATAGTAGGAATGTGATTGCTACTAGGAAAAATTTTATTGAGAAAGGGAGGCGTGCGGAGCTTGTAGGGTCGAATCCGCATTCATATGGGTTTGCTTTTTCGGAGTAGATATTAATTTGGGGGAGCCAAAATGCAATTGAGACGAGGATTGAGGAAATAAAAATATTAATTGTAATAATAATAAATAGATTGATTACTCTCTTCTGAGTATTTTCAGAATCTACTAATTGGAAGTCAGTTATATTAGTTATACTAAGAGAGTAAGATCCTCATCAATAGATAGAGACGTATAGGAATAATCAGACTACATCTACGAAGTGTCAGTATCATGCTGCTGCTTCAAATCCGAAATGGTGTTTTGATGTAAAGTGAAATTTTAGTTGTCGTAGAAGACAAACGATAAGAAAGGTTGAGCCAATAATTACATGAAGGCCATGAAATCCTGTTGCTATGAAGAATGTTGAGCCATAAATTCCATCTGAGATTGAGAATGATGTTTCGAAATATTCTGAGGCTTGAAGAATAGTAAAGTACAGGCCTAGAAGGATAGTAATTAATAAGGCTTGGTTTATGTGGTTTCGTTTTCCTTCTATTAGGCTATGATGAGCTCATGTGATTGAGACTCCTGATGCTAATAAGACTGATGTGTTTAAAAGGGGGACTTCTAATGGGTTTAATGGTGAAATTCCTGTTGGAGGTCAGCAGCCGCCTAGGTCGTGTGTAGGAACTAAGCTGGAGTGATAAAATGCTCAGAAAAATCCGGCAAAGAAAAAAACTTCGGATACAATAAATAGGATCATTCCGTATCGAAGTCCTTTTTGTACAATGGGGGTGTGATGGCCTTGATAGGTCCCTTCGCGGATAATATCTCGTCATCATTGATATATTGTTAAAACGTTTGCTAATAGGCCCAGTGATAGGAGGGTTGTAGAATTATAGTGGAATCATATTACTAAGCCTGATGTCAGGAGAAGGGCTGAGAAGGCTCCTGTTAGTGGTCATGGGCTTGGGTTTACTATGTGATATGCATGAGTTTGGTGGGTCATTATGTGTTATCATGTAGATATAGGCTTACCAGGAGTGTAAATACGTAAGCTTGAATTAAGGCTACGGCAAATTCAAGTACTGTAAGTAATAGTAAGATAATGAATGTAATGGTGGCAGTTGGTGGGCTAATGTTTATGAGAACTAGGGTGGCTCCTCCAATTAGATGCATTAGTAGATGGCCAGCAGTGATGTTAGCTGTGAGCCGTACTGCTAACGCCATTGGTTGAATAAATAGGCTAATAGTTTCAATGATAATAAGTATGGGAATTAGTGATAGGGGTGTTCCTTGTGGAAGAAAGTGGGCTAAAGAGTTTTTTAGTTTATGTCGAAAACCTAGAATTACTGCTCCTGCTCATAGTGGAATAGCTATACTTAGATTTATGGATAGTTGAGTGGTGGGAGTAAATGGGTGGGGAAGTAGGCCTAGTAGATTAGTAGAGCCAATAAATATAATTAGGGACACAATTATTAGGGCTCAAGTTCGTCCTTTTGGTGTATGAATTAATATTATTTGTTTAATAATGAGTTTAATTAGTCAGTGTTGAAATGAATGAAGGCGGTTACTGATTAAGCGTTCTGATGATGGAAATAGGATTGATGGGAATATAATGATAGTGACAACAATTGGGAGTCCTATTACTGTTGGGGTTATGAAAGAGGCAAATAGATTTTCGTTCATTTTGTTTCTCAAGGGTTTTTTGTTTCTTTAGTGGTTAAGATTTTGGGTGAGGGGGCTGCGGGAAAGATTTGGGAAGAAATTTTTAATTGAAATAAAATAAATAATGTGATTATTGAGGATACAATTGTAACAAATCATGTGGATGTATCTAATTGTGGCATATCATTATGGAGATTTGTAGTCTCTAACTTTAACTTAAAAGGTTAACGCTCTAAGCTTCATAATGATTTAGATTATTGAAGCTGATCAGTTTTCAAAATGTTTTAGAGGTACCATTTCAAGTACAATGGGCATGAAGCTATGGTTTGATCCACAAATTTCAGAGCATTGGCCGTAGAATAAACCAGGGCGATTGGATGTTACTGTAGCTTGGTTTAGGCGACCGGGGATTGCGTCAGTTTTTAGTCCTAGTGATGGAACGGCTCAGGAATGTAGGACGTCTTCAGATGAAATTAATATACGAATTGGTAGTTCTATGGGTAGGACTACTCGGTTGTCTACTTCTAATAGGCGTAGTTCACCAGGTTTTAAGTCATTTGTTGGAACTATATAGGAGTCGAAGCACAAATCTTCATAATCAGTGTACTCATAGCTTCAATATCATTGATGGCCCATAGTTTTTACTGTAAGTACTGGATTATTAATTTCGTCTATCATATAGAGAATTCGAAGGGAGGGAAGGGCAATTAAGATAAGAATAACGGCTGGTAAAATGGTTCAAATTGTTTCTACTTCTTGAGCGTCTATTGTACTTGTATGAGTTAATTTTGTTGTTAGTATAAGTGAAATAATATACAATACTAAAGAACTGATAAGGAATACAATTATTAGTGTGTGGTCATGGAAGTTTGTTAGTTCTTCTATAATGGGTGATGTGGCGTCTTGTAAGCCTAATTGGAAGGGATAAGCCATGTAAGATATATAGATTTTAGATCTATAATTTAACTTTGACAAAGTTATGTAATTATTTTACTAATATCTCATTGAGAAAGACATAGTGGTTATGAAATTGGCTTGAAACCAGTTCTGGGGGGTTCGAATCCTTCCTTTCTTATTTATTTTACTTTTACGTAGGAAGGTTCTTCGAATGTGTGGTAAGGTGGTGGACATCCATGAAGTCATTCTAGGTTAGTTGAAGAATATGAAACAGATAAGACTTCTCGTTTTGATGCAAAGGCTTCTCAGATTATAAAAATTATTACGAGTACGGCTGTTAATGAGATAAATGATCCTATAGATGAGATTGTGTTTCATGTAGTGTAAGCATCTGGATAGTCAGAGTAGCGTCGTGGTATTCCTGAAAGGCCTAGGAAATGTTGAGGGAAAAATGTTATGTTAACTCCTACAAATATAATGGCGAAATGGGCTTTTGCTCATATGTCGTCTAGGGTGTATCCTGAAAATAGTGGAAATCAGTGGACAAATCCTGCTATAATAGCAAATACTGCTCCTATAGATAAAACATAGTGGAAATGGGCTACTACATAATATGTGTCGTGAAGTACAATGTCAAGAGATGAGTTTGATAGAACAATCCCAGTTAATCCGCCTACTGTAAATAAGAAGATAAAGCCTAGGGCTCATAGTATGGCAGGGGATCATTTAATATTTCCTCCGTGTAGGGTTGCAAGTCAACTAAACACTTTTACACCTGTGGGAATAGCGATAATTATAGTGGCAGATGTGAAGTAGGCTCGTGTGTCTACATCTAGACCTACTGTAAATATGTGATGTGCTCATACAATGAACCCTAGGAACCCAATGGATATTATGGCTCATACTATGCCCATATATCCGAATGGTTCTTTTTTTCCTGAATAGTAAGTAACTACGTGTGAAATAATACCAAATCCTGGGAGAATTAGAATGTAGACTTCTGGGTGGCCGAAGAATCAGAATAAGTGTTGGTAGAGAATAGGGTCTCCTCCTCCAGCAGGGTCAAAGAAAGTTGTGTTTAAGTTTCGATCTGTTAGAAGCATTGTAATTCCTGCTGCTAAAACTGGTAGTGAGAGAAGTAGAAGCACAGCTGTAATTAGTACTGATCAGACAAATAAGGGTGTTTGGTATTGAGTCATAGCTGGGGGTTTTATGTTAATAATAGTAGTAATAAAATTAATAGCTCCTAAAATTGAGGATACCCCGGCTAGGTGAAGAGAAAAGATAGTTAAATCTACTGATGCTCCAGCATGGGCTAGATTTCCAGCTAAAGGTGGATATACTGTTCATCCTGTTCCTGCCCCAGCTTCAACTATAGAAGATGCCAGAAGGAGAAGAAATGATGGTGGGAGAAGTCAAAAGCTCATATTATTTATTCGTGGAAATGCTATGTCAGGGGCTCCAATTATTAGAGGAACAAGTCAGTTTCCGAAGCCACCGATTATTATTGGTATTACCATGAAGAAAATTATTACAAATGCATGGGCTGTGACGATTACGTTGTAGATTTGGTCATCTCCTAAAAGAGCACCTGGTTGTCCGAGTTCTGCTCGAATTAAAATACTTAAGGCTGTACCAACTATTCCTGCTCAAGCACCAAATAATAAGTAGAGGGTTCCAATATCTTTATGATTAGTTGAAAAGAGTCAACGATTTACGAACATAGGTAAAATGGCTGAGTAGGCATTAGACTGTAAATCTAAACACAGGGGTTGAGCCCCCTTTTTACCAAAGCCTTAAGGTGATAATCATGTCGAATTGCAAATTCGAAGGTGTAGGGAAATCCCCTACTAAGGCTTCTCCCGCCTCTTTTCTGATAGGCGGGAGAAGTAGATTGAAGCCAGTAATAGGGTATTTAGCTGTTAACTAAATTTTCGTGGGTTTAAGTCCCTCCAATCTAGTGGGGTCTTAGCTTAATTAAAGCGGTTGATTTGCATTCAATAGATGTAAGATATAGTCTTACAGTCCTTATCAGAAGTTAAACTTTTTGTTTTCTAAGGGCTTTGAAGGCTCTTGGACTGGTATATCCTAAACTTCTATGAGATTAGTTGGGGTGATAGGGGGAGGGTAAGGGTGCTGATGATTGTTAATGTCGGTATGATGGAAGTATATTTTAGATTTGGATGGTGTGATATTATTTTTGAGTTGTTGTTGGTTGGGAATATGGTAAGTGAGGTTGAATAGATTAGGCGTGTATAGAAGAATAGGTTAAGTAATGCTATTATGGCTATTAATGTGGCTATAATTAGGGATTTGTTTTTCAATAATTCGGAGATGATAGCTCATTTTGGTAGGAATCCTGTGAGTGGTGGAAGTCCTCCTATTGATAGTAGAATTAGGGAGGTTATAATTAGAATTATTGGTGTTTTGTTTCATAATAGTGAAATGGCATTGATTGTTGTAGATGAATTTATTGTGAGTGCAATAAATATTGGGATGGTTAATACAATGTAAATGATTAAGTTGAGGAGTATGAGGTTTGGGTTGTATGGGAGGATAGCTATTATTCAGCCTATGTGGGCGATTGATGAATATGCTATAATTTTTCGTGTTTGTGTTTGGTTTAGTCCTCCTCAAGCGCCGATGAAAATTGATGAGATTGCTAGAATTGTTGTGATAATTGGGTTGAGGAGATGAAAGATTTGAAATAGAATAGAGAGTGGTGCAATTTTTTGTCATGTGAGTAGGATTAGTCCAATGTGTATTGGAATTCCTTGGGTTACTTCGGGGAGTCAGTAGTGGAATGGGGCTAGACCTAGTTTTATGGATAATGAGATTAATGTAAGGTTGAGGAGAATATTGTTTGTTTGTTGTTGGAATGTCCATATGCCTAGTTGTTTGTAGTTTAGTACTATGGCTATTAGGATAATTATTGAGGCTGTTGCTTGTGTGATGAAATATTTTGTGGCTGCTTCTGTTGATCGTGGATTTTTTTTATTAATTAGAAGTGGAATGATGGCTAGGAGGCTGAGTTCTAATCCTACTCACATTAGGAGAAGGTTGGAGCTGGCTATTGTAATTACGGGTCCCATGAGGATAGTAAAGTAGATAATGATTAGGGTGATAGGGTTGATTAGTACGGGAAGGATTTAAACCAACATTTTCGGGGTATGGGCCCGATAGCTTGATTAGCTGACCTTACTGTGTAGGATAGGGTGTATTGGTAGCACGGAGAATTTTGAATTCTTAGGTGTAGGTTCAATTCCTATTATCCTAGAAATAAGAGGGTTTAAACCTCTATAATTTACTCTATCAAAGTAACTCTTTTATCAGACATATTTCTATGTGTATGGTGGGATGCCCGCTAGAAAGATTGGTATGGAGATATGTCATGTACATAGTGCTAGTGTTAGTGGAAGAAAGTTTTTTCATAGGAGATGTATTAGTTGATCGTAACGGAATCGTGGATAAGATGCTCGAATTCATAGGAATGTTGTTGAAAGGATTAGGGTTTCTACTATGAAGTTAATTGAATATAGTTCAGGGTAGTTAATGTGGTATAATGGGCCTAGGAATACAATGGATGATAGGGCGTTTATTAAAATAATATTGGTGTATTCGGCTATAAAGAAGAGTGCAAATGGACCTGCTGCATATTCGACGTTAAAGCCTGAGACTAGTTCGGATTCTCCTTCTGTTAGGTCGAATGGAGCTCGATTAGTTTCTGCTAGGGTTGAAATATATCATATTATGGCTATGGGTCAGGCTGGTAGTAAAAGTCAAATATGCTCTTGGGTAGTAATAAGTATTTGTAAGGAAAATGAACCACTTATTAAGAGTACAGAAAGTAAGATAATAGCTATAGTAACTTCATATGAAATGGTTTGGGCAACGGCTCGTAGAGCGCCGAATAAAGAATATTTTGAGTTTGATGCCCATCCTGATCATAGGATGGAGTAGACTGATAGGCTTGATGTGGCTAGGATAAATAGGATGCCTAGGTTTAGGTTAATAAGGGGATGAGGTATTGGTAGGGGGATTCATAGGCTTAAGGCTAGAGTGAGTGATAGAGTGGGGGCAATAATAAATAGAGATATTGATGTAGTTAGTGGACGTAATGGTTCTTTTGTAAATAATTTTATGGCGTCAGCAAATGGTTGGAGGATGCCATATGGTCCTACGATGTTGGGACCTTTTCGTAGTTGTATATAACCTAGAATTTTTCGTTCTACTAGGGTGAGGAAAGCTATAGCAATTAAGATAGGGACTAGTAGAGTTAGAATATTAATAAAATACACTATTAGGGAGAGGATTTGAACCTCTGGGAACAAGGTTTTAAGTCTTACGCAATTACCTGGCTCTGCCACCCTAATGACCTGGTCTAGATGAGTTTGTGGTACATATTTATTTTATTGAGATTTTTTTCATAAATTTAGTTGGGAGCGCTTTTGATAAGGTGGCTCCATTTCTCTTGTCCTTTCGTACTGGGAGAAATTGTAAATAGATAGAAACCGACCTGGATTACTCCGGTCTGAACTCAGATCACGTAGGACTTTAATCGTTGAACAAACGAACCATTAATAGCTTCTGCACCATTGGGATGTCCTGATCCAACATCGAGGTCGTAAACCCTAATTGTCGATATGAACTCTTAAATAGGATTGCGCTGTTATCCCTAGGGTAACTTGGTCCGTTGATCAATAATTGGGTCAATTGAATACTAATGTTACTTTGACTTGTTTGTCTAGGTTAAAATCGTTCGGAGGTTTTTTTGTTCTCCGAGGTCACCCCAACCGAAATTTTTTAGTTTATACTTTAATGTTTTAGGCCATTAGGTTAATGTAGATTTAAGTTAAACTAGTAAATTAAAGCTCCATAGGGTCTTCTCGTCTTATTGTGTTATTCCAGCCTCTTCACTGGAAGGTCAATTTCACTGATTGAAAGTAAGAGACAGTTGAACCCTCGTTTAGCCATTCATTCTAGTCCCTAATTAAGGAACAAGTGATTATGCTACCTTTGCACGGTCAGAATACCGCGGCCGTTTAACTTTTGTCACTGGGCAGGCAGTGCCTCTAATACTTGTTATGCTAGAGGTGATGTTTTTGGTAAACAGGCGAGGTTCGTGTTTGCCGAGTTCCTTTTACTTTTTTTAATCTTTCCTTATGGCACGCCTGTGTTGGATTAACGGATTTATTTTAGGTGTTTTGATTGGGTGATTATCACCTATATTTCGGTAATTGACAATGGTCATCCGGGTTGTCATACACTTGTGCTAGGAGAATAGTATTCTTGTTACTCATATTAACAGTATTTCATCTATAGAATAATAGATTAACCCAATTTGTATAATAGGAAGTTATTATGGAATTGTGGAATTAGAATATTTTTTATGTTGAGCTTGAACGCTTTCTTTATTGATGGCTGCTTTTAGGCCTACAATGATTAAGTGTAAAATAGTTGTTTATTCGCTATTGAAGGTTTTTTCCTTTACCTAAAGAGCTGTCCCTCTTTTGGCTATATTTTAAATTTACATTTTGATTTGAGGTTCTTATAGTAAATTTAAAGTTGAACTAAAGTTCTTTCTTGGGTAACCAGCTATCACCAAGCTCGTTAGGCTTTTCACCTCTACCTAAAAATCTTCCCACTATTTTGCTACATAGACGGGTTGATCCATAAGATTGTTTTTAGGTAGCTCGTTTGGTTTCGGGGTTCTTAGCTAAAATTCTTTTGGTTAAGGTTTTTCTAGTTAATTCATTATGCAAAAGGTACAAGGTTTAATCTTTGCTTGTTGATACTTTTAATTAGTCTTTCATCTTTCCCTTGCGGTACTTTCTCTATAGCTCCTGATATTATAAATTTCTTTCTCCAATACTTTTTGTTGATTAAATGTTTTAATTTATGTAGAGATATAGTTATGTCTGTTTGTGTTAGGGCTAGTATTAGTTCAAAGTGTTCATTTTCATGAATTCTTCTGGGTGTAGGCCAGATGCTTTGAGTTTAAGCTACACTGTGATTATTCCAAGCACACTTTCCAGTATGCTTACCTTGTTACGACTTATCTCCTCTCATAAATTTTTTATGGTAATTAGTTATAATTTTTGTCAATCTAATTTGAGGAGGGTGACGGGCGGTGTGTGCGTACTTCATTGCGCTATTCAATTAAGCTCTCTACTCTTAATTTACTACTAAATCCTCCTTTGCTCTTTAATTTCATAAAGGGTCTCGTATGTTCTTTGGAAAGAAAATGTAGCCCATTTCTTCCCCCCCATTGGCTACACCTTGACCTAACGTTTTTATGCTTGTTCTTGTGCTTACTTTTATGCCTTTTTAGGGTTTGCTGAAGATGGCGGTATATAGGCTGAATTAGCAAGAGGGGGTGAGGTAGAGCGGGGTTTATCGATTATAGAACAGGCTCCTCTAGATGGATATAAAGTACCGCCAAGTCCTTTGAGTTTTAAGCTGTGGCTAGTAGTTCTCTGGCAAATATTTTTGTGGGTTGAATTATTTAAGTTTAGGGCTAAGCATAGTGGGGTATCTAATCCCAGTTTGGATCTTAGCTATCGTGTGTTGTATTAATAATTAGAATTACTTTCGTTATTGAGTTTAAGTCCTAACAATGAATTTTCACATATAAGTTGGATTTTAATTCTATTATTCTATTTATAGTTGACACGTTTTACGCCGAGAAATAATTAGTTTGGGTTAATCGTATGACCGCGGTGGCTGGCACGAAATTTACCAACCCTAAGAGGTATAGCTTAGTCAAACTTTCGTTTATTGCTTAATATTTATCACTGCTGGATCCCGTGGGGGTGTGGCTAGGCAAGGTGTCTTGAGCTATTTGTTGTGCTTGATACCCTCTCCTTAAATTTTGTTATAAATGTTTAAGGGATTTTACACCGGTTTATGGATGTTTGCATGTGTAATCTTACCTCCAATTAATTATAAGGCCAGGACCAAACCTTTGTGTTTATGGGATCTTAAATAATCCATCTAAGCATTTTCAGTGCTTTGCTTTGTGTTAAGCTACATTAAC